CCCCCGGAAACAGGAAAACCCCTAGTAGTATTTTTAAAGCCCAAAGTGTGTCTATTTACATTATTAAAATAATGTGCATAGCTAGCGTAGCTTAATTAAAGCATAACACTGAAGATGTTAAGATGGGCCCTAGAAAGCTCCGCAAGCACAAAGGCTTGGTCCTGACTTTACTATCAACTTTAGCTAAACTTACACATGCAAGTATCCGCACCCCTGTGAGAATGCCCTACAGTTCCCTGCCCGGGAACAAGGAGCTGGTATCAGGCACATTAAATTAGCCCACGACACCTTGCTTAGCCACACCCCCAAGGGAACTCAGCAGTGATAAACATTAAGCCATAAGTGAAAACTTGACTTAGTCAAAGCTAAGAGGGCCGGTAAAACTCGTGCCAGCCACCGCGGTTATACGAGAGGCCCAAGTTGATGGCCCCCGGCGTAAAGAGTGGTTAAGATAAACTATATACTAAAGCCGAATACCCTCAAAGCTGTTATACGCACCCGAGGATAAGAAGTACAATCACGAAAGTGGCTTTACACCACCTGAACCCACGAAAGCTACGGTACAAACTGGGATTAGATACCCCACTATGCCTAGCCCTAAACATCGATAGCACCTTACACCCGCTATCCGCCCGGGAACTACGAGCATCAGCTTGAAACCCAAAGGACTTGGCGGTGCTTTAGATCCACCTAGAGGAGCCTGTTCTAGAACCGATAACCCCCGTTAAACCTCACCCTTCCTTGTTTTCCCCGCCTATATACCGCCGTCGTCAGCTTACCCTGTGAAGGTCCTATAGTAAGCAAAATTGGCACAGCCCAAAACGTCAGGTCGAGGTGTAGCGTATGGAAGGGGAAGAAATGGGCTACATTCCCTAATGCAGTGAATACGAACGATGCACTGAAATGTACATCTAAAGGAGGATTTAGCAGTAAGCAGGAAATAGAGTGTCCCGCTGAAATTGGCCCTGAAGCGCGCACACACCGCCCGTCACTCTCCCCAAGCCTAAAAATGCAAATAACTAAAACCCTATAATCGCAAAGGGGAGGCAAGTCGTAACATGGTAAGTGTACCGGAAGGTGTACTTGGAAAAATCAGAGTGTAGCTAAGACAGAAAAGCATCTCCCTTACACTGAGAAGTCATCCGTGCAAATCGGATCACCCTGACGCCCAACAGCTAGCCCCCACTACCAAAAACAACAAACCATTATTAATACCCCCAAATACACCAACATTTTAATTAAACAAACCATTTTTCCCCCTTAGTATGGGCGACAGAAAAGGGACTGTGGCGCAATAGAGAAAGTACCGCAAGGGAACGCTGAAAGAGAAATGAAATAACCCAGTAAAGCCTAAAGAAGCAGAGATTTAAGCTCGTACCTTTTGCATCATGATTTAGCTAGAAAACCCCAAGCAAAGAGAACTTTAGTTTGACTCCCCGAAACTAAGTGAGCTACTCCAAGACAGCCTATTAATAGGGCACACCCGTCTCTGTGGCAAAAGAGTGGGAAGATCTTTGAGTAGAGGTGACAGACCTACCGAACCTAGTTATAGCTGGTTGCCTGAGAATTGGATAGAAGTTCAGCCTCCCGGCTTCTTTCTTCACCTCCGTCTTGACCCCTCCTGACACCCAAAGAAACCGAGAGAGTTAGTCAAAGGGGGTACAGCTCCTTTGAAACAAGACACAACTTTCCCAGGAGGGTAAAGATCATAAAAACAAAGGTAAAATGTTCTGGTGGGCCTAAAAGCAGCCATCCCTATAGAAAGCGTTAAAGCTCAGACATACCTCTTGCCCCTTCATCCCGATAATTTTATCTTAACCCCCTAATCCTACCAGGCCATCCCATGCAAGCATGGGAGTGATCATGCTAATATGAGTAATAAGAGAGCACACAACTCTCTCCTTGCACACGTGTAGATCGGAACGGACCCCCCACCGAACATTAACGGCCCCAAACAAAGAGGGTACTGAACAACAGACCAAACAACCAGAAGAACATTCAAAATACTACCGTTAACCCCACACTGGTGTGCCCCTTAGGAAAGACTAAAAGAAAGAGAAGGAACTCGGCAAACACATGAAGCCTCGCCTGTTTACCAAAAACATCGCCTCTTGCAAAGCTGAAAAATAAGAGGTCCCGCCTGCCCTGTGACTATAAGTTTAACGGCCGCGGTATTTTGACCGTGCGAAGGTAGCGCAATCACTTGTCTTTTAAATGGAGACCTGTATGAATGGCATAACGAGGGCTTAGCTGTCTCCTCTTTCAAGTCAATGAAATTGATCTCCCCGTGCAGAAGCGGGGATAAAACCATAAGACGAGAAGACCCTATGGAGCTTTAGACACCCAGGCAGATCATGTTAAACACTCCTAAATAAAGGATTAAACCAGATGAATCCTGCCCTAATGTCTTTGGTTGGGGCGACCGCGGGGAAACAAAAAACCCCCACGTGGAATGGGAGTACCCCTCCTACAACTAAGAGCTCCTGCTCTAACAAACAGAATTTCTGACCAATAAGATCCGGCAACGCCGATCAACGGACCGAGTTACCCTAGGGATAACAGCGCAATCCCCTTTTAGAGCCCATATCGACAAGGGGGTTTACGACCTCGATGTTGGATCAGGACATCCTAATGGTGCAGCCGCTATTAAGGGTTCGTTTGTTCAACGATTAAAGTCCTACGTGATCTGAGTTCAGACCGGAGTAATCCAGGTCAGTTTCTATCTATGACATGATCTTTTCTAGTACGAAAGGACCGAAAAGAAGAGGCCCATGCTTAAAGCACGCCTCACCCCCACCTAATGAAAACAACTAAAATAGGCAAAAGGGCATGCCCCTGTGCCGAAGAAAACGGCATGTTAAGGTGGCAGAGCCCGGTTACTGCAAAAGACCTAAGCCCTTTCAACAGAGGTTCAAGTCCTCTCCTTAACTATGATTTCAACACTCATCACCCACATCATTAATCCCCTAGCTTTCATCGTCCCAGTTCTACTAGCCGTTGCTTTCCTAACCCTGCTTGAACGAAAAGTGCTTGGCTACATGCAACTGCGAAAAGGGCCAAACATTGTAGGGCCCTACGGCCTTCTACAACCCATCGCCGACGGGGTAAAACTATTTATTAAAGAACCCGTACGCCCCTCAACCTCCTCCCCCATCCTTTTCCTTCTTACCCCAATGCTAGCCCTCACACTCGCTCTCACCCTGTGAGCTCCAATGCCCCTACCCTACCCAGTAATTGACCTAAACCTAGGTATCTTATTTATCTTAGCCCTATCCAGCCTTGCAGTTTATTCAATCCTAGGCTCAGGCTGAGCATCAAATTCAAAATATGCCCTAATTGGTGCCCTACGGGCCGTAGCCCAAACCATTTCATACGAAGTCAGCCTCGGACTTATCCTCTTAAACGCTATTATCTTCACTGGCGGCTTCACCCTGCAGACCTTCAACATTGCCCAAGAAAGCGTTTGGTTGATTTTACCAGCCTGACCTTTAGCCGCTATATGGTACATTTCAACCCTGGCAGAAACCAATCGAGCACCATTCGACCTAACCGAAGGTGAGTCAGAACTAGTATCAGGCTTCAACGTAGAATATGCAGGGGGCCCCTTTGCCCTATTCTTCCTAGCAGAATATGCCAACATCTTACTTATAAATACACTTTCCGCCACCCTCTTCTTAGGTGCCGCACATATCCCGACGATGCCAGAACTCACCGCAGTCAACCTAATAACTAAAGCCGCCCTCCTTTCAATCGTTTTCCTTTGAGTCCGGGCCTCCTACCCCCGATTCCGGTACGACCAGCTCATACACCTAATCTGAAAAAATTTCCTACCCCTCACACTATCCCTGGTCATTTGGCACCTTTCACTCCCCATTGCATTCGCAGGACTACCCCCTCAACTATAACCCCGGAGTTGTGCCTGAAGCCAAAGGGCCACTTTGATAGAGTGAACTATGGGGGTTAAAGTCCCCCCGACTCCTTAGAAAGAAGGGACTCGAACCCTACCTAGAGAGATCAAAACTCTCAGTGCTTCCACTACACCACTTCCTAGTAAAGTCAGCTAATTAAGCTTTTGGGCCCATACCCCAAACATGTTGGTTAAACTCCTTCCTTTACTAATGAACCCGTACATCTTAGCCACCCTGCTATTTGGACTAGGCCTAGGAACCACAATCACCTTTGCCAGCTCTCATTGACTCCTGGCCTGAATAGGACTTGAAATAAATACCCTCGCCATTATCCCACTTATAGCCCAACACCACCACCCACGAGCAGTCGAAGCAACTACTAAATATTTTCTTACCCAAGCCACCGCAGCCGCCATACTACTTTTTGCCAGCACCACCAACGCTTGACTTACCGGACAATGGGACATTCAACAGATATCACACCCCCTTCCTGTCACCCTAATTACCCTTGCCCTTGCATTAAAAATCGGCCTTGCCCCAGTCCATGCCTGGCTACCCGAAGTCCTTCAAGGATTAGACCTTACCACAGGCCTCATTCTCTCAACCTGGCAAAAACTTGCCCCTTTCGCCCTACTCCTCCAAATCCAACCGACCAATTCAACCATTTTAATCATCCTAGGGCTTATATCCACCCTAGTTGGGGGCTGAGGAGGCCTTAACCAGACCCAACTACGAAAAATCCTTGCCTACTCCTCAATTGCTCATCTAGGCTGAATGATTCTAGTATTACAGTTTTCCCCCTCTCTCACACTGCTAGCCCTTCTCACGTACTTTATTATAACATTCTCAACATTCCTTGTATTCAAACTAAATAAGTCGACTACCATTAATGCCCTCGCCACCTCCTGGGCAAAAGCCCCCATACTTACATCCCTTGCCCCACTTATTCTCCTCTCACTGGGTGGCCTACCCCCACTAACAGGTTTTATACCAAAATGACTAATCCTCCAAGAACTAGCCAAACAAGGCCTCGCCCCTACAGCCACACTAGCTGCCCTAACTGCCCTCTTAAGCCTATATTTTTATTTACGCCTCACATACGCAATGACCCTAACTATATCCCCCAATAATCTCACCGGGACTACGCCCTGACGCCTCCCCTCCACACAATTAACCCTACCTCTGGCCATCTCAACCACAGCCACTTTGTCTTTATTGCCTCTTACCCCGGCTGCAGTTGCCCTATTAACCCTCTAAGGGACTTAGGATAGTACAAGACCAAGGGCCTTCAAAGCCCTAAGCGGGAGTGAAAATCTCCCAGCCCCTGATAAGACTTGCGGGACATTACCCCACATCTTCTGCATGCAAAACAGATACTTTAATTAAGCTAAAGCCTTTCTAGATAGGCAGGCCTCGATCCTGCAAACTCTTAGTTAACAGCTAAGCGCCCAAACCAGCGAGCATCCATCTACCTTTTCCCCGCCTATTAAAAGACTAAAGGCGGGGAAAAGCCCCGGTAGGGGTTAGCCTACTTCTTAAGATTTGCAATCTAATATGTAAAACACCTCGGGGCTTGGTAAGAAGAGGATTCAAACCTCTGTCTATGGGGCTACAATCCACCGCTTAAAACTCAGCCATCCTACCTGTGGCAATCACACGTTGATTTTTCTCGACCAATCACAAAGACATCGGCACCCTCTATCTAGTATTTGGTGCTTGAGCCGGAATAGTGGGTACAGCCCTAAGCCTGCTCATTCGAGCAGAACTAAGCCAACCAGGCGCCCTCCTAGGAGACGACCAAATTTATAATGTAATTGTTACAGCACATGCATTCGTAATAATTTTCTTTATAGTAATACCAATTATGATCGGAGGATTTGGAAACTGACTCGTACCACTAATAATCGGTGCCCCAGACATAGCATTCCCTCGAATGAACAACATGAGTTTTTGACTACTTCCACCATCCTTCCTTCTCCTCCTTGCCTCTTCCGGGGTAGAAGCTGGAGCTGGGACAGGATGAACCGTTTACCCACCCCTAGCAGGAAACTTAGCCCATGCAGGAGCATCCGTCGACCTAACCATTTTTTCTCTCCACTTAGCAGGAATTTCTTCCATCCTCGGAGCTATCAACTTCATTACAACTATCATTAACATAAAACCCCCTGCCATCTCCCAATATCAGACCCCTCTATTCGTGTGGGCAGTTCTGATTACTGCTGTGCTTCTTCTGCTCTCCCTGCCCGTCCTTGCTGCTGGCATTACAATGCTTCTTACAGACCGAAACCTCAACACCACTTTCTTTGACCCCGCTGGTGGAGGTGATCCAATCCTTTACCAACACCTATTCTGATTCTTTGGCCACCCAGAAGTCTACATTTTAATTCTTCCAGGGTTCGGGATAATCTCTCACATCGTTGCCTACTACTCTGGTAAAAAAGAACCATTTGGCTATATGGGCATGGTATGAGCCATGATGGCAATCGGCCTTCTAGGGTTTATTGTCTGAGCCCATCACATATTCACAGTCGGCATGGATGTAGACACACGAGCCTATTTCACATCTGCCACTATGATTATCGCAATCCCTACTGGCGTTAAAGTCTTTAGCTGACTCGCAACCCTCCATGGAGGCTCAATCAAATGAGAAACCCCACTTCTCTGAGCCCTAGGATTTATTTTCCTGTTTACAGTCGGAGGCCTAACTGGCATCGTCTTAGCTAATTCCTCTCTAGATATCGTCCTGCATGATACATACTACGTAGTAGCTCACTTCCATTACGTCCTCTCAATGGGAGCCGTATTCGCCATTGTTGCTGCTTTCGTCCACTGATTCCCCCTGTTCACAGGGTACACCCTCCATAGCACTTGAACAAAAATCCACTTTGGAATTATGTTTGTCGGAGTAAACCTGACCTTCTTCCCCCAACACTTCCTAGGCCTAGCTGGGATACCTCGACGGTACTCAGACTACCCCGATGCATACACTCTGTGAAATACTGTCTCCTCTATTGGATCGCTCATCTCCCTCGTAGCAGTGATTATGTTCCTTTTCATTATCTGAGAAGCATTCGCCGCAAAACGTGAAGTCCTAGCAGTAGAACTTACAACAACTAATGTAGAATGACTACATGGCTGCCCTCCCCCTTACCACACATTCGAGGAACCTGCATTCGTTCAAGTTCAATCAAACTGACGAGAAAGGGAGGAGTTGAACCCCCATAGGTTGGTTTCAAGCCAACCACATAACCGCTCTGTCACTTTCTTCATAAGACACTAGTAAAATAGACATTACACTGCCTTGTCAAGGCAGAATCGTGGGTTAAAACCCCGCGTGTCTTGTACACTTAATGGCACATCCCTCACAGCTAGGCTTTCAAGATGCAGCTTCACCTGTTATAGAAGAACTCCTTCATTTCCACGACCATGCCTTAATAATTGTGTTCCTAATTAGCACGCTAGTACTTTACATCATTGTGGCCATGGTCTCCACCAAACTCACCAATAAATACATCCTGGACTCCCAAGAAATTGAAATCATCTGAACTGTTCTTCCAGCAGTTATCCTTATCCTAATTGCCCTCCCCTCCCTACGCATTCTTTACCTCATGGATGAAGTTAACGACCCCCATCTCACAATTAAAGCCATAGGACATCAGTGATACTGAAGCTACGAATACACAGACTATGAAGACCTCGGGTTTGACTCTTATATAATTCCAACACAAGACTTAACCCCCGGACAATTTCGACTCCTAGAAGCCGACCACCGAATAGTAATTCCAGTGGAATCTCCAATTCGAGTACTAGTCTCTGCTGAAGACGTACTTCACTCCTGAGCAGTACCAGCACTAGGCGTAAAAATAGACGCAGTTCCCGGTCGCCTGAATCAAACAGCCTTCATCGCATCCCGACCAGGGGTCTTTTACGGACAATGCTCTGAAATTTGCGGGGCTAACCATAGTTTCATACCCATCGTAGTAGAAGCAGTGCCCCTAGAACACTTTGAAAATTGATCATCTCTAATACTTGAAGACGCCTCGCTAAGAAGCTAAACAGGGCATAGCGTTAGCCTTTTAAGCTAAAGATTGGTGCCTCCCAACCACCCCTAGCGACATGCCTCAACTCAACCCCGCACCTTGATTTGCCATTTTAGTCTTCTCCTGACTAATTTTCCTAACCATTATTCCCCCTAAAGTGCTAGCTCATACCTTTCCAAACGAGCCAACTCTTCAAAGCGCAGAAACCCCTAAAACAGAACCCTGAAACTGACCATGACACTAAGCTTCTTTGACCAATTCATGAGCCCCACATATTTAGGCATCCCCCTAATGGCCCTAGCCTTAAGCCTCCCTTGAATCCTTTATCCCACCCCCTCCTCCCGATGACTCAACAACCGACTGTTAGCCCTCCAAAACTGATTCATCAACCGATTTACCCAACAACTTCTCTTACCCTTAAGCCCCGGGGGCCATAAATGAGCTGCTTTATTCACCTCCCTAATATTATTCCTCATCACTCTAAATATGTTAGGGCTTCTCCCTTATACATTTACTCCCACCACACAATTGTCCCTCAACATAGGCCTTGCAGTTCCCCTCTGATTAGCAACCGTTATTATTGGCATGCGCAACCAACCAACTATTGCACTGGGCCACCTTCTCCCTGAAGGCACCCCTACCCCCCTAATCCCCGTCCTGATCATTATCGAAACAATTAGTCTATTCATCCGCCCCCTAGCCCTGGGGGTGCGGCTAACAGCAAACCTAACAGCCGGCCATCTTCTAATCCAATTAATCGCGACAGCTGCATTTGTTCTTCTACCACTTATACCCACAGTAGCAATTCTCACAGCAACACTACTGTTCCTACTAACCCTCTTAGAAGTTGCCGTCGCTATAATTCAAGCTTACGTCTTCGTCCTTCTCTTAAGCCTTTACCTACAAGAAAACGTCTAATGGCCCATCAAGCACACGCATACCACATAGTTGACCCCAGCCCTTGACCTCTAACAGGCGCTATTGCTGCCCTCCTAATAACGTCAGGTCTCGCAATCTGATTCCACTTCCACTCGACCACACTTATAACCCTCGGAATAGTTCTTCTTCTTCTTACAATATATCAATGATGACGAGACATCGTACGAGAAGGCACATTCCAAGGTCACCACACACCGCCCGTCCAAAAAGGGCTTCGATATGGTATGATTCTCTTCATTACCTCAGAAGTCTTCTTCTTCCTAGGATTCTTCTGAGCCTTCTACCACTCAAGCCTCGCACCTACCCCTGAACTGGGGGGCTGCTGACCCCCTACCGGCATCACAACCCTAGACCCATTTGAAGTTCCCCTTCTAAACACAGCTGTTCTACTCGCCTCCGGAGTTACAGTCACCTGAGCCCACCACAGCATTATAGAGGGTGAACGAAAACAAGCAATTCAATCTTTAACATTAACAATTCTTCTAGGCTTCTACTTTACCTTTCTCCAAGCTATGGAATACTATGAGGCCCCCTTTACAATCGCAGACGGAGTCTACGGCTCCACATTCTTTGTAGCTACTGGCTTCCACGGGCTACACGTTATTATTGGCTCCACATTCCTGGCCATCTGTCTACTCCGCCAAATTCAATATCATTTTACATTTGAACACCATTTCGGATTCGAAGCAGCCGCCTGATATTGACACTTCGTAGACGTTGTCTGACTATTCCTATACATCTCCATCTACTGATGAGGATCTTAATCTTTCTAGTATCAAAGCAAGTATAAGTGACTTCCAATCACCAGGTCTTGGTTAAACTCCAAGGAAAGATAATGAACTTAGTCACAACAATTATTACTATTGCCATCCTACTCTCCACCATCCTCGCCATTGTTTCCTTCTGACTTCCTCAAATAAGTCCAGACCACGAAAAGCTCTCCCCCTACGAATGTGGTTTTGACCCACTAGGCAGTGCCCGACTCCCATTCTCCCTTCGATTCTTCCTTGTTGCTATCCTATTCCTTCTATTCGACTTAGAAATTGCCCTTCTTCTGCCCCTCCCCTGAGGAGACCAACTATCATCCCCCTTAACCACATTCCTCTGAGCCTCAACCGTCCTAGCTCTGCTTACTCTAGGCCTAATTTATGAATGAATCCAAGGCGGGCTAGAATGGGCCGAATAGGTAATTAGTTTAAGAAAAACATTTGATTTCGGCTCAAAAACTTGTGGTTAAAGTCCACAATCACCTAATGACCCCCGTTCACTTCACTTTCTCATCGACCTTCCTTCTAGGGTTGACAGGACTAGCCCTCCACCGAACCCATCTTCTCTCTGCTCTCCTATGTTTAGAAGGGATAATACTCTCTTTATTTATTGCACTCTCCCTATGGACCCTTCAACTAGACTCGACTAACTTCTCAGCCTCCCCTATACTACTTCTAGCCTTCTCAGCTTGTGAAGCAAGTGCCGGACTCGCTCTACTAGTAGCTACAGCCCGCACTCACGGATCTGACCGCCTACAAAGCCTAAACCTCCTACAATGCTAAAAATCCTAATTCCTACCTTAATGCTAGTACCAACAATTTGATTTACTTCCACTAAATGACTATGGCCCACCTCCCTTCTCCACAGCCTAGTAATCGCCCTAGCCAGCCTCACCTGACTAAAAAACCTGTCAGAAACAGGATGATCCTCCCTCAACCTCTACATAGCGACAGACCCCCTCTCCACCCCCCTTCTAGTCCTCACCTGCTGGCTTTTACCCCTCATAATTCTTGCAAGCCAAAACCACACAGCCCTGGAACCCATTAATCGACAACGAATATACATCACACTCCTGACATCACTACAAATTTTCCTAATCTTAGCCTTCAGTGCAACCGAAATTATTATATTTTATGTCATATTTGAAGCTACTCTTATCCCAACCCTGATTCTAATTACCCGATGAGGTAATCAAACAGAACGGCTTAATGCAGGGACCTACTTCTTATTCTACACTTTAGCAGGCTCTCTACCACTTCTTGTAGCCCTACTACTCCTACAAAGCAACACAGGCACTCTCTCTCTACTCACCCTTCAATACTCCGACCCTCTATTACTCTCAACCTACGCCGACAAACTGTGATGGTCAGGATGTCTACTGGCCTTTCTAGTAAAAATACCCCTATACGGGGTCCACCTTTGACTCCCCAAAGCACATGTTGAAGCACCCGTCGCCGGCTCCATGATTCTTGCTGCCGTACTATTAAAACTGGGTGGATACGGAATGATACGAATAATAGTTATGCTAGAACCACTGACAAAAGAACTAAGCTACCCCTTTCTCATCTTCGCCCTCTGAGGGGTGATTATAACCGGCTCAATTTGCTTACGCCAAACCGATTTAAAATCTCTCATTGCTTATTCATCAGTTAGCCACATGGGCCTAGTTGTAGGGGGCATCCTCATTCAAACCCCCTGAGGATTCACAGGAGCCCTTATCCTTATGATTGCACACGGCCTAACATCCTCAGCCCTGTTCTGTCTGGCAAATACCAACTACGAACGAACGCACAGTCGAACCATAGTTCTAGCACGAGGGCTACAAATGGCCCTCCCTCTAATAACAACATGATGATTTATTGCTAGCCTTGCTAATTTAGCCCTCCCCCCTTTACCTAACCTAATAGGAGAACTAATAATTATCACATCCTTATTTAACTGATCCTGATGAACCCTCGCACTAACAGGGGCTGGCACCCTAATTACTGCAGGTTACTCACTCTACATGTTTCTTATGACTCAACGCGGCCCATTTCCAGCCCACATTATTGCCCTAGACCCCTCCCACTCTCGAGAACATTTACTAATAGCCCTACACCTCCTCCCCCTAATCCTGCTAATCCTCAAACCCGAACTAATTTGAGGGTGGGCCGCTTGTAGGTATAGTTTAACCAAAACATTAGATTGTGATTCTAAAAATAGAGGTTAAAGCCCCCTTACCCACCGAGAGAGGCTCGCTAGCAACGAAGACTGCTAATCTTCGCCACCTTGGTTGAACCCCTGGGCTCACTCGAGCCGCTCCTAAAGGATAACAGCTCATCCGTTGGTCTTAGGAACCAAAAACTCTTGGTGCAAATCCAAGTAGCAGCTATGCACCCCACTTCCCTAATAATAACATCTAGCTTAATCATTATTTTCTTACTATTAGCGTACCCCATATTCACAACCCTGACACCTCAGCCATCCGGAACCAATTGAGCCCTCTCCCAAGTTAAGACAGCAGTTAAACTAGCTTTCTTTACTAGCCTCCTCCCCCTAGGCCTTTTCCTCAACGAAGGAGCAGAAGTGATCATTACTAACTGAAATTGAATAAATACCCTAACATTTGATGTTAATATTAGCCTTAAATTTGACCACTACTCAATTATCTTTACTCCAGTCGCTCTATATGTAACATGATCAATTCTTGAATTTGCATCTTGATACATACATGCAGACCCCTACATGAACCGATTTTTCAAGTACCTTCTAGTCTTTCTAATTGCTATAATTACTCTAGTTACAGCAAACAATATATTCCAACTTTTTATTGGCTGAGAAGGGGTAGGCATTATGTCCTTCCTTCTCATCGGCTGATGATACGGACGAGCCGACGCGAACACTGCTGCCCTCCAGGCAGTTCTTTATAACCGAGTAGGAGATGTAGGACTTATTTTTGCCATAGCATGAATAGCCACAAACTTTAACTCCTGGGAAATACAACAGATATTTGCAACCGCCAAAGACTTTGACCTCACCTTCCCACTACTAGGACTGATTATTGCCGCTACCGGTAAATCAGCCCAATTTGGACTTCACCCGTGACTCCCCTCTGCTATAGAGGGTCCTACACCGGTCTCTGCCCTACTGCATTCCAGCACCATGGTCGTTGCAGGAATTTTTCTCCTAGTCCGACTAAGCCCCCTCATGGAACACAACCAAACTGCTTTAACCGTATGTTTATGCCTAGGCGCCCTAACCACCCTATTCACTGCTACCTGCGCCCTCACTCAAAATGACATTAAAAAAATCGTCGCATTCTCTACATCTAGCCAACTAGGCCTAATAATGGTCACCATCGGATTAAACCAGCCTCAACTTGCCTTCCTTCACATCTGCACGCACGCCTTCTTCAAGGCAATACTTTTCCTCTGCTCCGGTTCAATCATTCACAGCTTAAATGATGAACAAGACATTCGCAAAATAGGAGGAATACATCACCTCACCCCTTTCACATCCTCCTGCCTTACCATTGGTAGTTTAGCCCTAACAGGCACTCCATTTTTAGCAGGCTTCTTCTCCAAAGACGCCATCATTGAAGCACTAAACACATCACACCTTAACGCCTGAGCCCTGACCTTAACCATCTTAGCCACCTCTTTTACAGCCATTTACAGCCTCCGAGTAGTCTTCTTCGTTTCCATGGGCCACCCCCGATTCAACTCCATATCTCCTATTAACGAAAATAACCCAGCAGTAATTAACCCAATCAAACGACTAGCTTGAGGCAGCATTGTCGCTGGTCTCCTAATCACCTCAAGCATCATTCCCCTGAAAACACCTGTAATAACCATACCTCCTCTGCTCAAACTAGCTGCCCTGATTGTCACCATTCTAGGACTGCTAATTGCCCTAGAACTAGCATCTTTGACAAACAAACAATTTAAACCCCTCCCCCAACTAACCACCCACCACTTCTCCAACATACTAGGCTTTTTCCCAATGATCATCCATCGCTTTACCCCTAAACTAAATCTCACTCTCGGCCAAACAATCGCCAGTCAAATAATTGACCAAACCTGATTAGAAAAAACAGGACCCAAGGCCATTATTTCCTCTAACATCCCTCTAGTCACCACAACAAGCAACGCCCAACAAGGTATAATCAAAACCTATCTAACCCTATTCCTCCTCACCCTGATCCTTGCTACACTAGTATTTATCTTCTAAACTGCCCGAAGGGTGCCCCGACTTAGCCCACGCGTCAACTCAAGCACCACAAACAAAGTTAAAAGCAACACCCAGGCACTAATAACCAACATCCCTCCCCCCAAAGAATATATAAGAGCAACTCCACCAGTATCCCCACGAAGTACAGTAAACTCCCCAAGCTCATCTACAGGCACCCAAGAAGCCTCATACCACCCACCCCAGAATAAACCAGACACTAAGGCCACACCAACTCCGTATACCAGCATATAAACTGCAACCGGTCGGCTCCCTCAACTTTCAGGGTAAGGCTCCGCAGCTAAAGCTGCTGAATACGCAAACACGACTAACATCCCTCCCAAATAAATTAAAAACAGAATTAAAGATAAGAAAGGGCCCCCATGGCCCACCAATACCCCACACCCCATCCCCGCAACCACTACTAACCCTAAAGCCGCAAAGTACGGGGAGGGGTTAGAAGCAACTGCAACCAACCCTAACACTAGGCCAAACAAAAACAAAGACATAATATAAGTCATAATTCCCGCCAGGATTTTAACCAGGACTAATGGCTTGAAAAACCACCGTTGTTATTCAACTACAAGAACCCTAATGGCAAGCCTCCGAAAAACCCACCCACTCCTAAAAATCGCAAATGACGCATTAGTTGACCTTCCCGCACCCTCTAACATTTCAGTCTGATGAAACTTTGGCTCCCTACTAGGCCTTTGCTTAGTTATCCAAATTCTCACAGGACTATTCCTCGCCATACACTACACTTCTGATATCGCAACAGCTTTCTCTTCAGTAGCACACATCTGCCGAGACGTAAACTATGGGTGACTAATTCGCAACATTCACGCCAACGGCGCATCTTTCTTCTTCATCTGTATTTACATGCATATCGGCCGAGGTTTATATTACGGGTCCTATCTTTACAAAGAAACATGAAACATCGGCGTAGTATTACTTCTTCTAGTTATGATAACTGCCTTCGTAGGCTACGTCCTCCCCTGAGGACAGATATCATTTTGAGGGGCCACTGTCATCACCAATCTCCTGTCCGCCGTACCATACATCGGAAACACCCTCGTCCAATGGATCTGAGGCGGCTTCTCAGTAGACAACGCCACCCTTACCCGATTCTTCGCTTTCCACTTCCTCTTCCCGTTCATCATTGCAGCTGCAACAGTGATTCACCTACTCTTTCTCCATGAAACAGGCTCAAACAATCCACTCGGCCTTAACTCAGACGCAGACAAAGTCTCATTCCACCCGTACTTCTCCTACAAAGACCTACTAGGGTTCGCAGCACTCCTCATCGCACTTACATCCTTAGCACTATTCTCCCCTAATCTCCTCGGCGACCCAGACAACTTCACTCCAGCCAACCCACTAGTAACCCCTCCTCACATCAAGCCTGAGTGATATTTCTTATTCGCGTACGCAATTCTTCGTTCCATCCCAAACAAGCTAGGAGGTGTCCTAGCCCTCCTATTCTCTATCCTCGTACTAATAGTCGTTCCCATCCTCCATACGTCAAAACAACGAAGCCTCACATTCCGCCCCGTCACCCAGTTTTTGTTCTGAGCCCTCGTCGCAGACGTCGCCATTCTCACCTGAATCGGAGGAATACCTGTAGAACATCCCTTCATCATCATTGGACAAGTCGCATCCTTCTTGTACTTCTTCCTCTTTCTAGTCCTAACGCCCTTAGCAGCCTGACTAGAAAACAAAGCCCTTGGATGATCTTGCACTAGTAGCTCAGCTTTAGAGCGCCGGTCTTGTAAACCGGATGCCGGAGGTTAAAATCCTCCCTACTGCTCAAAGAAAGGAGATTTTAACTCCTACCCCTAACTCCCAAAGCTAGGATTCTAAACTAAACTATTCTTTGCACATACATGCGTTTTTAAATGCATGTATGTACTTACACCATAAAACTATATTAACCATATCAATAGTATTCAAGTACATTAATGTTTTATTAACATAAATAGAACTTAAACATTCATATATCAACATATATACTAAGATATACATAAAGCATTAACTATATACTATACATAACTGAAATAAAGACTGGCGAAACTTAAGACCTAACATAAACATCCATAAGTTAAGATATACCTTTACCCACCATCCCGTCAAGAATAAAATCTTAATGTAGTAAGAACCGACCATCAGTTGATTCCTTAATGCATACGTTTATGAAGGTGAGGGACAACTATTGTGGGGGTTTCACTCAGTGAATTATTCCTGGCATTTGGTTCCTACTTCAGGGCCATGGATTGATTTATTCCTCACACTTTCATCGACGCTGACATAAGTTAATGGTGGAGTACATACGACTCGTTACCCAGCAAGCCGAGCGTTCACTCCAACGAGCAAGGGGTTCCTCTTTTTTGGTTTCCTTTCACTTGACATTTCAGAGTGCACACGGTAATAACTAACAAGGTTGAACATTTCCTTGCGCGCGAGGAAATAGTATTCATGGTGAAAAGACTTTGAATAAAGAACCACATACTTGGATATCAAGAGCATAAAGAATAGATATTTTATGAATATTTCTCCTAAGATATCTAAGATACCCCCGGGGTTTTTGCGCGTAAACCCCCCTACCCCCCAATACTCCTGAGATCACTAACACTCCTGAAAACCCCCCGGAAACAGGAAAACCTCTAGTAGTATTTTTAGAGCCCAAAGTGTGTCTATTTACATTATTAAAATAATGTGCACAG